AAATGACTAAGTTTCATGACTTGACCAGTCACTCGCCCTCGTATTAGAAGATCATCTCACCCTGTGGTCGACATTCCATTCCCCTTAGTCGTAGGTGCTCGTTCTATTCTAAGTCATTCCACGCTAAAACCTCTAATCCACTCTTTCACCAGCTAATCCATAAGGAAGTTTACTTTGCCAACCCTACCTTCTTCTTTTTCTTTCTCTAGCTCTAGGGATTAGCAGGTTGGCTTAATCTAAACTGACTTACTATATATATGAAAAAAAATCCCCAGGGAATTAAGGGAATGACTTTTCATCTAACCTTGCTTACTTCTAAAACCTTGCTTTGAACTTCCTTACTTGATAGCACGTGGGATTACTAGATCCTTACTTACGATATAATATCCCTGGGGAGAAAAGAGGGACTCACTAGCTTACAGATTAGCTCGTGGGCTGGTTTGCTTCTTTGATACTGGTTCTACTACTACTCCGGGTTAGAGCGCTGGATTAGCGGCTTACGGATACGATACAAGGCAGGGCTACAGGGTTTGCAAAGGGTTCGCTTATTCCTATAAGGCTGGGCACGTGGGAATGACTAGCTCTTGCTACAAAACTAGCACTTGGGAGTAAGCAAGTTATTATAGCTCGTACCTTTCTGGCAGGGTTCTTTGGCACTTAGCTTATTCGTCAGCGCAGGGCTAGCTTTGAATCACCTTCCCTACTCCTCCAAGGCTCATAGGCTTACTTACTACTGGCTTCAAATACAACCTTCCCCGTGGGAGAAAGAACCTTGCTTACTCTAGCCTTTGAACTTCCCTGACCCTTTCTTAATAGAGAATCTCCCCTTGGACTGAATGAGTAACGGCAACAAACAAGCCCTGGGCCACGAGACGGCTGTGATTGAGGACTGGCTTCTTCTGCGAACAAGTTCCATAGGAAAGAAAAAGTGAGCTCTTTTCGTCGGAGGAGGGGCAAGATTAAGGACCCGAAGCCACTGCTCCTTGGGGCTGCTGATTATAGCTTTATGCTATAGCTCTCTGCTCTGGGAAATGACTCAGCTGCAATAAAGAGAAAATAAAGACTCGAGGGACCACCAAATCAAACCCACGAGGAAAAACAAAGAAATCAAACCTACGCGGAAAAAAAGCGGCTTATTTATGTGCTGATCTTGTTTGGAGGAGAACGACCCCATATAATCTAATGCCGAGGGGGAGCCCCTAGTAACCATTATGAGTGGGGTAACGGACTCGAAGTGCCAGGATGCAAACAACTGAGTGTACTGGCTAGATAGAAAGATGCGCTAGTGTTCTCCTTAGTCATGACACGCTCAAGTAAGTGTGAGCGCGACACCAGACCAAGAACTATATCGACACATTATGCGACAGGACACACGGTGAGATCTAGTAAGTAAACCCACAGGCCACCCAAGCTGCACCCAACTAGGGAATGGAAGCATAGCCATGCTACAATGCTCTGGCTCACCACACGGGGATGCGATACCGCCGCTTCTTAGTATTAGGCGCTCGTGTCTACTATTATCGTATAAGAAAAAAGAGAAGAGTTCCTTCTAGGAACTGTATTTCCGCATCTTATAGTAAAGGAAAGAAAAGAACATCATCACCTTGCATCTACAATAAAGGATTAAAGGAATGAATGCAGCTAGAGTACATCACATAGAAGGAAGGAAGAGGCGGCAGCAGAGCTCAGGGGTTATTCTATTCAAGGAGAAGTCACTATACTGTAGGTATATCTCTTTGGTATGAAATAGGCCCCTCCGAAAGAACTCCATCTATTGGTTTATGCGCTCCAGTAAGCGATTTCGTCTCAAGTGCTGCTTTTACGTTACGACTAGACTTCGTTGCTGTGCTGCTCCGGCTTCTTATTCTTGCTTAGAGGGGCCCGGTAGGAAATTTTATGCTAGGACAGTAGGTAGTCAAGAGAAAAGAATACACTTACCTCTTATCGGCTCTTCAAGCAAGCGATAGCTAATCCAGCAAGCCATAAAAGAAAAGCGGAGATAAGGGAAAGGAAAGGCAACGAACGCATAAGCACACGAGTACTTAGTAGACTTATTGGTTGGATGCTTCTTGACGGCTCTATAGTAAGCTCCAGCTATGGATAGTTCGAGGAAGGTGATCCCCTATCGATACCATTAAAGGGAGAAATCGTGAATAACTAATACGAACAGCGGCAGAATAGGAGCCGAAAGCCAGAGCTGACTTTCACGAATAAACCCCGGTAAGGTTACCTGCGTTCTTCACGGCTAACTGATGTTAACCTAGGGGCACGATCGCTCTTTCACGTTCGCACTTTCAGGAAAGAATCCCTGCCAGCGCTCTTTGCTTAACCTAACCGGCCAGAAGGTTCCTTTACTGATAGCCGACCAGTAAGGTTAGTTAGTTCTCTTTTCTCCGTCCGGTAATATAATTTCTTTACCGAGAAGAGCTAGCTCAAGTAAGCGTAACGGCATAAGAGAGCAGGAAGAGCTTACTATCATAGCAGCACATACAGAGTGCCAGTTCCATTGAGTTCCCATAGCATGCTTCTTGTTCTATCGTTGAATTTCCTCGTTTAAAGATCTCGCGCAATCTAGGTTTGAGCTCTGATTTGATCTCGATGCCCGGTGGCAAAGGGAGCGAAGCGACAACCGCGACTATGTTCCTCGTGTGGAAGAAAGAGGAAGTTATGGAATTTCCCCCAATGGCTTGCGGAAGAGCTGTTCGTTACTATAGATGCATCTGATCTGAGCAGCGGATCATGATGCCGGGGATTTGTTCACAGCGGAAGAAGTTGGGACTACCTCAAATGGATCAGACAACTATGTTTAACACACCCAAATCGATCTTTTTAGCTGCCATATTCGATTCCTGTGTCTCTACTGATTGGAGTGCTCTGCCAAAGAAGTGGTTTGATCCAAAGTCGGCATGCAAAAATCTAAGGCTGTTGAGCTCTTTTTCCGAGGACGATCCCCTATAGTACGAATCAAGGGCCAAAGTCCGAACTCATGATTGGACTACAGCTGTTCGACTGAAAGGTCCTGACTCGACTAAAAAAGAATGGAATCTGCCCCCAGCAAAGGACTTCTTTGGAGGAATAAAAACCTCAACTCGATCAAAGAACTGCGACCCACGCAAACAGCTTCCCAAACATAACTTCTACCAGTGGTACCAAAGCTCGCAACGGCCATCTGTCCGTTGCTGACTTTAAATCAAAGGAGAAGATATGCATTTCGCCAACCAAGCCCTCCAAAGGTTTTGTTTGATTAAACGTTCCATCGGTCGGTAATGAGCGTAAAACGTCCATTAACCAATCGTGGAAGGGTTTCAACAGCCTTTGGTTGACCCAGTTGCCAATAGCGAAGATACGCCTCTTTCCTCCCCCTTCAACGGACTGACCTAGGCGGCCGGGAGGAGCCGTGCCTGTGATCCCGATCTCACTAAGTAGCCTCTTCTTGTAATGGTACACCGAATAGGGTATACCAAGACGAGTAAACTCATCATTATTTGAGTCAAAGGCATACCTAATGAGATGGGGCCACAGCGCCCCTTGAAACACCGGATCTCCTAGACCAGTCTGACTCACCAATCGGTAGGCCTAGCCCTACAATGAAGCTATTCTCCAATTCATCTATCCGATCCCCTTTAAAAACTCAACTGCCTACTCAAGCGTCTTACCTTCCTCAACTCACTCACCTACATTGCCTACCTCACTTGCTTGCCTGCTGGCTTGCTTAATGGCTTTCCTTATCTTATTGGGATTTCTTTCCTATTGCTTGTCTTCCTGGTCAATCAAGCCCTCTTTCTTCTGTCCTATCTAAGGAATTTCCCATCACGTCTAGGTCACCCCCGATATAAGACATTTCCATTAGATATTATAGTTAGCCCGTCTTCGCCTCTAGGAGAAGGGAAACTCCAAGTCTCTCGGGATTACCCTTTTCTTGCTGAAGACTTTGCGTACTAAGATGCAAGCTCGATTGGAATTAGGCTTTCACCCTCTAGGTTACCTTAACTGAACCCAATCCCATCCTTCTCGTTCGATCCGTGCTATTAACGAATTACCACTTTTTCTGTGGTTTCGATTCAAAATAAGTGGTTGAGATCCTCTAGCCTTCCACCCCTGACTCTGGAGCAGGAGCAGCGGATTCGCCTACTTCAAAGTCTTAAGTAAATCCGGATTGACTAGATTTCCTTCAAGCAAGGCTGACTTCATTAGCTATAGGTAGACTTAACACAAACCCAATCGTACAAGCAAATAGATCAACATCAACGTTGAATAGTTGAATTCCATCTAGGGTTTACTGCAAACTTATTATATCTACCGGGGCAACAACCTCTTCCTTGAAGACCCTGTATTGCTTGTCTTTCTTCTCCTAGTTACTTCTTGGATTCGCCGCAAACAGATGACTAAAAGCGCTTACTAAGCACAGTCCCGGAAATTCCAATTCAATTAGCAGCGAATCTTGCACTTGAGGAGCAGATCTCTATCTGTAAGAGCGGATTAGGCGCATGCCATGGATTAGCCCTTCTTTACTACATACATATTATAAGTACCTGCGATTTTATCTAAAAAAAGTGATTGAGACTGCCCGCACTTCCAAAGGGGAAATTGCTTTGACTTGGTTCACAGCTCATTTGAACAAAGATTCAATTCCCTCTTAGCGCTTACGGCAGGAGATGAGGCTTTTTTTCCAGATCTGATTCCATCTATTCTATTTCCCAAACCAAACCCGAATGCAACAGCTTCATGCAAAATAGGCTAAACTAGTCCGGTATTCTAGCTTGAATCGACTTCATCTCATCCGAGTTAAGGAAAGATCCAAGGGAGAAGCAACTCTTCCTTATATTAGAATAGGATAGGATGCAAGTCCGGGTGAACCATCTTCGACTAGCTAATATAGGAGAATCGGTTGTAACACCGGATATTCCGTATTATAAGATGCAACTCTGACTAAGGCTGGATATTCTATTGACCATAAAGCAAAGCGGAATACTGACTTCGAAAGTGCTCTTAATCACTTC